ACGAAAACCACTCGATTGCAGGTAATGCCATAATTTTCTATTTTCTAAGGATCCATCAAATATCAAATAAGGGTTCCTTAGAAAAAGATTCTAGAAAAGCAATGATAAATAGATACGAATAGAGCAAGAAAAGAAGGAAATCAAAATAGTATAGAAAAGATATCCAAAATGATATAGAAATCACTATCCTATCTTTAGTTTTTATTTCCTTAATTTAATTGAATTTCGTTTGATTAGGGCAAAATTCCTTAAAAACCTCTGCCTTTTTTAAAATATCCTGAACAGTTGCTGTAGGCTGAGCGCCTTTTTCAAGGAAATAGAGAATAGCGGGAACGTTTAAATCAGTTTGATTCTTGATAGGATCATAAAAACCCACTTTCCGAAGATCTCTTCCTTCTCTTCGAGATCGAACATCAATTGCAACGATTCGATAGACGGCTCATCGGGATAGATGTAGATGAAAAAGAACTCCCCCCCCCCTAGAACCGTATAAGAAGTTTTCTCCTCGTACGGCTCGATCAAAAATGATTCGAAGTTTTATCTATGGATAAAATTGGAATAAATAGGAAAGTAATTCGTAAAAAAACGGAGTCTATAATTTGACTCATAGTCATTTTTTTTTAGCTTCCTTCCTGAAAAAAAATCATTTGTACTCATAACTCAAGTTCAACAATTCTCAAATATCTTAAATAAATTCAAATTTTTCTTTTTTTGAGTGGTCTTTAACCCCCCCTTTTTTTCGTCTCGTTTAAAATAGATTTGAATTCTTTATTTGGATACGTGAGACAATTGAAGTGGTGTTTCCTTGTTCTGGGATCCTTTATCTTGGTTTTAAATCATTGGGTTTAGACATTACTTCGGTGCTTCTTAATCCTTATCAAAATGGTAGCAACATACCCCTTTTGTGATTTCTTTCTATCAAAGAATCGTACCGATGGTTGATTCGTGCGCGATACACTGTGGATCGAAAAAGTTTTAGCCGTTCCAACAAATTTTTAAAATTGAAAATTTGCTCGAATCGGATCCTTTCGATTTCTATATCGAAGATATACTTACGAAGTTGTTCCAATTTATTGATTGGCATTAACCCTAGATCGTTGCCCCTGAGAAATTAATCAATACTTTCTACTCGAGCTCCATCACGAACTATTTACATTACAACCCAATAAAAAAAGAAGGGTTCTAGTAGAATAGAAAAACGACGTCGAGCCAAGAGCACCTTCATTCCTATATAAAATGGTGGATGTAAGAATAAGAATCCACACCGGATCGTGTCCTTCAAGTCGCACGTTGCTTTCTACCACATCGTTTTAAACGAAGTTTTACCATAACATTCCTCTAATTTGGAACCAGTATGGAATTGATTCAATTATGGAATCATGAATAGTCATTGGTTCAGTCGGTACAGAGACATAGTCATTTATTTCTCTTTTTTAATATCTACATAGATAATCAAGATTTTTCTGAATAAATATTAGCAAGACCCAGGCTTTTTTGTATGAACGGAACTTTTTCTATAAATCTCTATCTCAAAAAAATGTCTAACAGAAAGATCCAGAAATCAAAATATAGAAATAACATAACTAACAGAAATAACACGAATAAAGAAATTCTATTCTATTTGATTCTGCCTCTTCAAGTGACTCAATAAGATAGACTGACCCGTTTCAACTTCCCAAAACTTCCCAAAGATTCAATCCATAAAGAATCATTACAAATCTTTATACTTGAAAAAGTTTATTATTTCTACATCATTATTTGAGTCAAGTTTTACAGTTTTTACAGTAAAGACTACATTTGATTATCATAAGAAAGATCATTTTCTTTTCGAATGGAATTGTCAATGATGTAAAGCAAATAATCTAAATAGATCGAACAATAAAAATCAATATCATTGTTAAATATTTTAATTTTTATATTTTAGGGATGCAAATGATTTTTCACAAAAAGAAAAATACTTTTTGTCACTGAAATAGGATAACAATACATACCTATAGGCTAAGCACTTCGTCTATTATATGTATTTTCGTATTTTCTTTAACCTGAGGTTAAGTAATCTTTCTATGTCCCATCTTATCTTTATCTGGATCACAAAAGGGTTTTGTTACTTTTGCATGTCATTTGAACTCGATTTAGTTCAGTTTGTGAAAATTGAGATATGATTCCGAAAAGAATCATTCAAAATAAAAAAAGAAATAGGAATAAGATTCTATCCAATATTAGACCTTGAAACAGAACCTTGTTGAACAAAAAAGAAGTATTCGGGTACTAAGGGATATGCTCTGGGACGGAAGGATTCGAACCTCCGAATAGCGGGACCAAAACCCGTTGCCTTACCGCTTGGCTACGCCCCATTTCTATTTTTATTGGACACTAATACTAATAAAGAATAATATTGGTATTAAGTGTTCGTCAATTCCAGTCCAACTATCTATAGAAAATCTTTCTTATTGATAGAATTTATTCTAGATTCGTTGCTAGGATTTTGACATGTGTATATCTAGAATTCAACTGAATTTATTGATCATTACATAAAATTCAATTAAGATATTGTATGAAAGTATGATTTCTTCTATTCTCCTTTGAGAATTGGAGGATTTTTGATTGAGTGGAAAAAGAGGGATTTTTTTGTCTACCTTACTTTCTTCATTTTTCCTTATATCAATAACTCAATCAAAATGCAATTATCTCGACGAAAAAAAAATGTCTGTTATGCTTAATATCTTTAGTTTGATCTGTCTTAATTCTGCCCTTTATCCGAGTAGTCTTTTCTTCGCCAAATTGCCCGAAGCCTATGCTTTTTTGAATCCAATCGTAGATTTTATGCCAGTCATACCCCTGTTCTTTTTTCTTTTAGCCTTTGTTTGGCAAGCTGCTGTAAGTTTTCGATAATATTTTTAATAGTATCCTAGAAAATTCATAATTTATTCGAGAAAAATGATAACAATTGATAAGATCAAATAAGTCTGACAGTATGAACCTTCAATTCAAACATTGAAATTCTCGGATAGCCGCGATAAATCCGGCTCGCCCCATTTCCCGATTTGAATCCTTTTTCCGGCGAAAGACCTTATTAGCATTAGCGTAGGGTCGCTTACAATATCTAATTTGGATATGAAAGTGATTTGTGGTAATCAAACACTCTTATTAAAAATTTTAACTTCATTTGAATTTCTGAAAATTATTTTCTATTTCTATAATTCATTTCTTGGTGTCAAAATAGGATATGTGATATAAAAATGGAGGATCTATTATCTTTTCTTTTCGCGTTTTTCTTTTTCAAAAAATGATCTTGGAGGTTGTGTTGTAATGCTTACTCTCAAACTTTTTGTTTACACAGTAGTAATATTCTTTGTTTCTCTGTTCATCTTTGGATTCCTATCCAATGATCCAGGACGTAATCCTGGACGTGAAGAATAAAATAAAAATTTATTTTTTCTTGCTTTATTTTATTTTACAATTTTCTTAATATTTTATTTTAGCTATTCCACACATTTAACTAGGAAAAAAAAATAAACATGGGTTTACTAGTTTACTAAAATTGAAATAAAAAAATAGACGGAAACGGAAAGAGAGGGATTCGAACCCTCGGTACGAATAACTCGTACAACGGATTAGCAATCCGCCGCTTTCGTCCACTCAGCCATCTCTCCCAATTGAAAAAGATAATGACTATGTTACATTACACATCAAGTAAGGATTAAAGAAAGTATTTCTTTCACATTCTTTATCGTTATTATATAATTAGCAATTCCATTTAGATGCTCGAAAGATCCAAATAGAAAGATAAATAAAGAATACCTTCGTGCTTTTATTTTGTTCGAAGTGCACTTTTGGCCTGGCCCGGTCAATACCCCGCCGGGCCTTTTTTTGTTCCAAAAAATTCCCTTTCTTTTTGATTTATAGGCAACATACTCTAAATAGCCAGTTTTGTATCTGTGTAACAATTTCCGTTCTGGGGTTTACATATACTTATCATTTTTGTTATAATGGAAATTGAGAAGGATTTTTTATTCAAAAGAATCAATTAAGTATTTAGCGATTTCTATTTTATTATGTCATTAGGCAAACCAAATTTTAGATTCAAATCCAAGAATCGTTCACGAAATCTCAGTCAACGAATAGTTAATGGTTCCCATTTGTCATAAATTTTGGTTTTAAAATATACATTTTCTTTTTCAATAGAAAAGCGAGGGGAAGCTTTTTGGCATTGTGTGTTTTGAGATACTATACAATCAATCGAAGGAGTAGATCAAATACAATCAAAAGGGGAAAAAGGGTTTCTTTTCTCATTTTTAGAAATTTAGAAAAAGGATTAAAAAAAGGATGCATGTACAATAAACTAAAATTTAGTAATCCAAACAAAAAAGGGAAATTTTTATCCTATTGTGTATCGTTTTGGCGGCATGGCCGAGTGGTAAGGCGGGGGACTGCAAATCCTTTTTCCCCAGTTCAAATCCGGGTGCCGCCTCATCAACAAACGAATCGAAATATCTTATTCTGTTCTGCTCATATAACTAAACCAAATTTTACCCAGCAGAACAGAATAAGGGGTGGTTGATTCTAAACATCCGTTCTGGGGATTTTGTAAAGAACTCTTTGCTTTGAATCTAAAATGAAAAGAAAGATTATAATGGTCGAATCAAGACTTCCCGATTCCTTTCTACTACTAATGTAATGTCTACTGATTGGGTCTTGGTTGAATAGCCGGTAGATAATTTGACTACTGGTTGTAGGAAGTTCTTTCTGACATATATAGACTCGCGCGAATCTCTGAGTGTTCAGGCATTCAATCAGTATTAGATTGAGATGGATAATTTACGTTTTTATAGAAAATAAAAAGTGAAAAAAATCCATTTTTTTTACCCCTCGTCAAGAGTATAATAATCTCTCAACTCCTTCAGAGAGACAAGAGGGAAAGGGTATGTAGTAGGAAAAAGTTTGTAATAGATAGCAATTAATCTATTTTTACTTTGAAGGGCAAGAAAAAAGGAATGGACCCTCTTATTTTATTTTATTACTTACTAGATGTTCCATTAGTAACATTCCTTTGTAGTGTGATTGTTTATTTTACTTGTGTTTCATCTTTCCTGATTAGAAATCGTATAGGAATTTAGGAATTTTTTAAATGGATTTATTTGATTGGTTTATCAATAATGTTCGGCCAGAATCCCTTTTTGACTCCGGACCATTCATTCTACTATTATTAGTGAGCAATAATGGAATAATTCTATCATAGAGATAAGGGACATCATTCACATGGATATAGTAAGTCTCGCTTGGGCTGCTTTAATGGTAGTCTTTACATTTTCCCTTTCACTCGTAGTATGGGGAAGAAGTGGACTTTAGAAGCACTCCTAATTTAGTTGAGGAATGAAATGGTATCAGTTGTTTTATAGATCGTTCTGCAGCGCTTTTTTGATTTGAAAATGATTTCAATTCAAATCAAAATATCTTCATTTCCAAATTCTATTGGATTATAGTGGAGAAATGTATTCTATAACAGTAAAACAATGATTTCAGATTCATCGGAATAAATAGATGTATCAAAGAAATAGAATTGGGTCCTACGTCAATTCCATCATATGGATTAATAACTACCTATATTGAAGATAGAAGCTAATATAGTATACCAACTTTATTAGAAACAATTTTATACACTACTATAAAATAGAGACTATGGTAAAATAGAGACTATGGTAAGTAAGAAATTCATTTCTTACTTACCATAGTCTCGGATCTCATAGAATACCGCCGATTATAGCCCGTGGATTTCATTTAAGACGCAAAAATAGAATACTTTTCATTTGATTTCTTCAACTATTGATAAGAATTCAGAAGTAAAGTTTTATTTAAAGTAATTAATCGTTTTGACTGACTGTTTTTACGTAAATGATAAGTAGAAAAGCAGTAGGAACTAAAATGAACAGTGCAGTAGCAATAAATGCAAGAATATTTACTTCCATAATCTCATCGTTTTTTTTTCACAATAACTCGGGATTTAATCCCATAGAGATGATAAATCTTTCACCTGTCAATTCAATGAATGCATTACCTATCGATGATCTTGAATCGGATCAATATCATGAATAACAATATCTGAGCTATTAAATTAATTCGTCGTCGAGAATTGAATAGTATAACATACGAACATCTTTTATCCATACCGAATCCAAGATTGGATTCCTGGACCAATCAAAAACTCCTTGACTTTATTTATCCTTCTTTTCTGTTCTTTCTTTTCTATAACCCACCTTAGGTCTTCCTTATAGAACCATCAAACGAAACAAAATCTAACCACCCGTCCGAACTACAAAACCCCAACAAACACTACAAGCAAATTGGAAAAAGAGAAGAATTAGGTTCTAAATTTTCATGATCTAAATTTATTTGGAAGACAAAGAAGTATGAGAAAGATGGGTCGCGGGAGAAAAGATGGAATGTTCTATCAACTTCACTATTTTTTTCATTTTTTTTCATTTTAGTTTAGGGTTTGCTCTTTCTTCGACAGAATCCTGAAAAAAAGAAGAGAAACCCCTTCGGAATTCAATTATGCTCTCTGTCCCTTCTTTCACAGAAAATGGAGAGGCGAATTGATGTACTTATTGTATCCGTCGGGACTGACGGGGCTCGAACCCGCAACGTCCGCCTTGACAGGGCGGTGCTCTAGCCTATTGAACTACAATCCCAGGGAAATAAGAAGAGATCTAGCAGAAATTTTGGATTCTTTTTTATTCTCTCGTATCAGGTATTTCTTAAGAACAAGAGTGTTCTACCATCTGATAGTAGATTGACAAAATTGTTGGGCCGAGCTGGATTTGAACCAGCGTAGACATATTGTCAACGAATTTACAGTCCGTCCCCATTAACCACTCGGGCATCGACCCAACGCCTAATTCATTTTAGACGTTACACAATAAACTTCCTTTCGTATCCCAGGCAGATTTGACAAATACATATTACTTGATCTAAAATACAAAGTCCCACTGAGTAGACTATTAGAAGGACTTGACAAATATGGATCACTTGATAGAAAATCAAAATCCCACTCCTATAGTCTTGAGTCTTCGTATACCCCCAGAGGGACTTGAACCCTCGTTTTCTCCGTGAAAGAGAGAGGTCGTAACCACTGGACCATAGGGGCCTATGGCCACCTTGATTCATAAAGCAACTAGAAATAATAGGTCCCGGCCGCCTTTAGGAAATCAAAAAGCACTAGAAATACAAATATAATAAGAAAAAGGTAATAAGAAAAAGACCATGGGTAATGAATTCCTAAGGCCACCTTAACTTAATATCACTCAGGCCGACCGAAAAACTCCTTAACTATTCTGGCGGTTAATGGTAATCAAATTTTACCATTAAATTACAACCTTGAAACTTGATTTCATTTTTTCTCTCTCTCATTCACAAAGGGTTCTGCCACAAACACAAAGGGTTCTGTGTTGGATCCAAGATACCGACCTCTCCACAATATCCTTTATTCTGGAATCGCCACAA